CCGGAGAATTAGATGGTCTTCCTGAACAGGCCTTTTATTTGGTAGGTAATATCGATGAAGCTACCGCGAAGGCTATGAACTTAGAAATGGAGAGCAATTTGAAGAAATGACTTTAAATCTTTGTGTACTGACCCCTAATCGAAGTGTTTGGGATTCAGAAGTGAAAGAAATCATTTTATCTACTAATAGTGGTCAAATTGGCGTATTACCAAATCATGCCCCTATTGCTACAGCTGTAGATATAGGGATTTTGAGAATACGCTTTAACGACCAATGGTTAACGATGGCTCTAATGGGTGGTTTTGCTAGAATAGGCAATAATGAGATCACTGTTTTGGTAAATGATGCGGAAAAGGGGAGTGACATTGACCCACAAGAGGCTCAGCAAACTCTTGAAATAGCCGAAGCTAATTTGAGAAAAGCTGAAGGAAAGAGACAAATAATTGAGGCAAATCTAGCTCTCCGACGAGCGAGGACAAGACTAGAGGCTGTCAATGTGATTTCCTAACTAGTTGGTGCGTTCGAATAATCTTCTGTTTCGAAGCCTATTTCTTTTTTGATAGGATTCTGTCGAGTCAATCCAATCAAGCAGAATCCTATTTTGCTACAACGAAATGAAAAAAAAAAGAATAAAAAAGATAGAAAATCAATAAAAAAAAAAGAGGGTCGGTCAAAAACTTATTAGGTACCGTTAACTCCAGTATCTAATAAGTTCTACCTACTATTGGATTTGAACCAATGACTCCCGCCGTATGAAAGCAATACTCTAACCACTGAGTTAAGTAGGTCATTTATCACCCCAAAGATAACCAAATGGAACCCATGCCATCGATGGATTATAAATATAATATTACTTATGAGCAATACTAATACAAGCAATACCACTCAAAAATGGAGGATGTTGCATCATAGAATATTAATCTTGACAAGAAATTATCTACATGATAAAATATGTATCACAAGCACTAAGGGCTATAGCTCAGTTGGTAGAGCACCTCGTTTACACGCGCGCCAATGTTTTTCAGGGGGGTCCATCATACAACCAAAAAAATGTATCTTATTGAGAAATCGATGTCTTACTCCATAACTGTGAGAGAACAGTAGCCTGACAAAAGGTTCGGTCCGATTTGGTGCCCCTTTAGGTACCAAACAGACCCCATACATTGATTTGAGATATTGATAAGGTCAATACCAGTCCATTCAATGCTAGGCATAATGAGTATAAGGCCCTCAAAAAATCTCTTTTCGTCCTATGAACTTTAAGGTGTAGGAAGTTTCATATTTTCTTTTTTAAGCCGAACGATAGAGACTTCATTTAACTTAGGTTGATCTAGGCCAGAGGCAGACCTACGTCAAGATAACCCCACCTTTGAAACACTTTGGTAGTGCTCCTGGATCAGAATCCCAAATAATGAATCAGGGCACATGGAGCCATCTACTTAAATCTTATTTTTGAAAATATGGCAGACTGGCTGATATTTCTATCAGTTAATGAAAGAGCCCAATGCAAAAAAAATGCATGTTGGGTCTTTGAAACAGTTCAGATCATTTTGATAATAATAAGTTTGATCTGTTTTACCGAGAAGGTCTACGGTTCGAGTCCGTATAGCCCTAGAGCCCTATAAATAAACTGAAAATAAAATGAAATTTCAAAATACAAAATTGTATAATTTGCATTTCTTCATTATTTTTTGTTGCTTGGAACTGACCGGTTGGATTGGTTCATCGAAATCAAATTATTCCTATAAACTCACTCACGGGAATCATTTAAAGCAGAACAGAAAACTTAAAGAAAAAGGGATCGAATCGATATTTATCCAATCATGACCAACCTTTCGTCATTAATCTTCGGAGGGAAATTCCATATGAAATTTCCTGTCCACAGTTAAGTTAGTGATACTCCTTTTGTTTGGTATACCTAATCCTAATGAATTAAAGAAGTCAAAATCATGATACGAAGCCGGTTAAAAACTTCAAAGATTAATTCAAATAGATCTAGGGAATGACCTGCTGTATTTGTGGACAAGCCAAAGTTTTTTGAAAAACGAATCTCTTTGGTAAGTTTCATTGTCAACAATGTCAAATAGGCTTTTTCTTCGTATACCTTACCTAGACCTATTGAAGCCCAAAACAAAGGGGATGGTCTTCTTTTTCTGTATTCAATCAAGATAAACCCCTCTAACTAAAGAAATCTAAATAAATAATAATAAATAAATAATAAAATATAAGGAATAGACCAACACTAAGGTATTCGAAAACGAAATACCTATCCATTCTCTTCTCTTACATTTGAATACTTGTTCTATTCTAAATCACTAAGAAAAAAACGACAAACTTCGGATTCTATTCCTAAAAAAAAATCGAAATCTCTAAAGAATTTCGAATAATATATAGAATTAGAAAAAGAATAAGTTCGAAATTCGAAACACAAAATAAGAATTCTATTTTCTTTTTATTTGGAACTAGCTTTAGCAAGAAAGCTAAGTGAAAACAAGAGAAT